TATTAGGTATATTAATATATATATATATATTATAATGCTCGATAATGTTCGAGGCTATTAATGAATATATATCCCGATTAGTCTCGATTAATTTGTATGAATAATTATTTGATACATTATTTACGTGTCAGGAACCAGATTTGAACTGGTGACACGAGGATTTTCAGTCCTCTGCTCTACCAACTGAGCTATCCCGACCTTTTTACCGCATTATCCTAGTAGAGCACTTTATCTATGTCAAAAAGGGGGACTAAAAAAGAAAGTATTAAAGAATCTTACCGAGCCCCTGAATTTCTTAGATAAAAAAAGGATAAGATAAAAAGTACTTAGGAAGTATAGTTAAGTTAGTAAGAAAAATGGGCTTTTATTGGGGATAGAGGGACTTGAACCCTCACGACTTATAAAGTCGACGGATTTTCCTTTTACTATAAATTTCATTGTTGTCGGTATTGACACGTAGAATGGGACTCTCTCTTTATTCTCGTCCGAATAATCCGTTTTTCAAAAGATCTATCAGACTCCGGAATGAATAATTTGATCACTGAATATTCGATTCTTCCTTCAACTTCGATTGGAATATGGAATAGATTCACAATAACTCTTATATTTTTCATATATATATATAATGGATTCGATTCGGGCCGCGATTAATCAATCGTTTACTATGTCAGTATGTATATATACGTATATAGGGCAGGCATCCTCTCCGTAATTTTGATAGAAGGATTCCGGTTACCAGTGTAACGTAACATAATCAACTCCATTCGTTAGAACAGCTTCCATTGAGTCTCTGCACCTATCCTTTTTTTGATTGTGGTTTTAATAATACCAGTGTAACGTAACATAATCAACTCCATTCGTTAGAACAGCTTCCATTGAGTCTCTGCACCTATCCTTTTTTTGATTGTGGTTTTAATAATATCAACGCTTTTTCTCAAAAAAGGGATTTGGCTCAGGATTGCCCATTTTTAATTCCGGGGTTTCTCTGAATTTGGAAGTTATCACTTAGCAGGTTTCCATACCAAGGCTCAATTTAATTAAGTCCGTAGCGTCTACCGATTTCGCCATATCCCCCTTTGCGAAAGGATTTAGTTGTAATTATATTCAACTCTTTTATTTCTTTATCTTGGCTTGGAATCGTTGTGTTGAATTCATTAGATAATGATTCTTATATCTAAAAGTGTATGCCACTATTTTTTTTTTTTTTCGCCATCTTCTATCATTTCATTTCCATTGTATTGAATGAACCATATTTGTTCCAATCAGACATGATTCTATCATTGATGTACCCCCAATTCAATATGAATTGATATATCTCACATATATATGTCTCCTCCCTTCATTTTTACTTTAAAAGCGCGATTTGTAATACTGGAAGGATCGATACTCATTACTTCATTTTTTTTTTTTTCGCTCTATCTTCTCCTTTCTGAATGAAAACAAAGGAATGTCTTATTATAATTATAACTTGAATTGTATCTTTATTCTTATCTTAGGATAGATTCACTATCATTAACTATCATTATATAAATCATTATATAATATAATTAATAATTACTTAGCATAAAAAAAAAAAAAAATAATAATTAGCATAATATAATTTGGTATAATTGCTCTAAGAAATAATTAGACTTTTATAAAATCATAATATCAAATTTTGATATTTTATTCTTATTAAGTTTTATTCATATTAAGTAATAATATGGAAATATTATGTATTTAAAAGTATTATTATTAATATATTATTATTAAGATTATTAAGTAATTATTAATAGCTGATATATAAAATTAAGATTATTAAGTAATTATTAATAGCTGATATATAAAATCTGGTAGTTTCCAGAATCCCTATTCACTATTTCTATTTCTGCATATGTGAGCCCGCTTAGCTCAGAGGTTAGAGCATCGCATTTGTAATGCGATGGTCATCGGTTCGATTCCGATAGCCGGCTTTTCTCTATCGATTTTTTCCATGATTGATAATCTCTTCTCCCCCCGTTCGTCAAATATCGGTCGCTGATCTATTATGTCGTGTTAACTTGCATTGCAACTATGAATAAAAAATGGATTGGAGTGGAGCAATTAGATCTTTACAGAGCAAATCATAAAACAGAGACTTAACTTCCTTACTATCATATACAAAAAATCTAGATATTGATACAATGCATTTCATTCTATTTTCATTCTACTTTAGTATTGTATACTTCAGTAGATTTAGCCTTGCTTTGTTTATCCTTTAGTTCAGTCTTAATTTATATTTTTCTTTAAAATTTTCAATAAAATCAAAAAGGAGTTTTATGTCTCGTTATCGAGGGCCTCGTTTCAAAAAAATACGCCGTCTGGGGGCTTTACCCGGATTAACTAGTAAAAGGCCTAGATCTGTAAGTGATCTTAAAAACCAATTGCGTTCTGGGAAAAGATCGCAATATCGTATTCGTCTAGAAGAAAAACAGAAATTGCGTTTTCATTATGGTCTGACAGAACGACAATTACTTAGATATGTGCATATCGCTGGAAAAGCCAAAGGGTCAACAGGTCAGGTTTTACTACAGCTACTTGAGATGCGTTTGGATAACATCCTTTTTCGATTGGGTATGGCTTCAACCATTCCTGGAGCCAGACAATTAGTTAACCATAGACATATTTTAGTTAATGGTCGTGTAGTAGATATACCAAGTTATCGTTGCAAACCCCGAGATATTATTACTACGAAGGATAAACAAAGATCGAAAGCTCTGATTCAAAATTATATTGCTTCATCGCGGAGCGATGAATTGCCAAAACATTTGACTATTGACTCATTCCAATATAAAGGATTAGTAAATCAAATAATAGATAGTAAGTCGATTGGTTTGAAAATAAATGAGTTGTTAGTCGTCGAATATTATTCCCGTCAGACTTGAACCTAATGAAAATAACAAAGAAAGGTTCAGACAATTTTACTTTTTTTTACTACACCCCTTTTTTGTCGAAGGAAATGGATTTAAGAGCCTTGATCCACATTTTGTTATTCACGTATCACAGATCCGCAGTAGGATTTTTTTATTTCTTTTTTGCTTTTCCCATATTTGTATTTTAGGTACCAGAGTAATTTAATTAGGAATAGAGAATCTCTATCAAATCAAATTTAAGTTCTTACTGTTTGTTGGAATAATGTTATCAATTTTTATTTGATTTGATACATCGTGGTCGGTAACGTTGGTGACTCGATAGAAATAGAAACGGAAAGAGAGGGATTCGAACCCTCGGTAAACAAAAGCCTACATAGCAGTTCCAATGCTACGCCTTGAACCACTCGGCCATCTCTCCTACATAATCTTATTATTGACCAGAAACCGAGTGAAGTGAATAGCGAGTCATTCATATTATTGTAGTACGGGTATGATCAATCAATGGTTCCATAGGAATAAAAGATTCCTTTCAAATTTTATATTTCTCAACAACAATTTCCTTAATGGATTTTTCTATTTCAATTGTATAACACATACGCGTTATGCAAACAAAAGAGATGGTTACTCTCCTCTATTTTATCATGAAATCATTATTCCATTCTTTATTTTTCTTCTTTTCTTTTGATTATAACCAAATCAAAACTTCTCGAGTTACCAGCTAAAATAAAGTCCTTGGTTAGTCAACTTATATAAAATCGTAATAGTTCCGTTTATAAGTATACTACTCAATTTGTAGGAAATCCAATCCTATTCAAATTGAAATATTTCATATCTCATCTCCCCTTGTCCAAAAGGACACAATTTGAGCGGAAGATCCACACCTTTTTTTAGAATTAGTCTATTTTTATGCTATTTCGTACTACTGTACAATTCCTTTTTTGTGGGATCATTTTCCTTTGGGAAAATGAGAAGAATTATAGAATGGATTGCTAATTATGCCTAGATCCCGGATAAATGGAAATTTTATTGATAAGACTTCTTCAATTGTAGCCAATATCTTATTACAAATAATTCCGACAACTTCAGGGGAAAAAAGGGCATTTACCTATTACAGAGATGGCGCGATTTGATTTGATTTTTTCTTACTTTTTTAGACCTTAATTTGAGAAAAAGAAGCGTCGTTCGAGATAGAAAGAAACAAATTATTTAAATAAACCAACGCTTGGTGAAGGCGAAGTTTGGAGATAGAACAATTCCTTCTGTCGTGTATCCTCGATTGATGCGGCTTCAGATGCTTTAATTATCGATTTTAGTATTGAGCGAAAGGTTACACCTATAGGTTCTGGATTGCGGGTCAATACTACGCCACTAGTACCACTGGGCGGCATAGGGGAAGAAGCACTACTCTACGGAATCAACAACACGAAAACTTTGTTATATTATAAATTATCCCTTCTCGGTATCGGGACTAACAAGAATGAATGGTTGGGACAACAAACATCCATCTCGTTTGTACTTTGGATACCCATATAACCATCAAAGATTGTTGAAGTGACTTATTCCTGGAAATAGAAGGCGTTGCGAACAAAGAAATTGTTGGAGTTACTATTTCTATCTAGCACTAATACAATTGGTGTTAGGAAAAGACCTCTTTCGGGAAGGCTGGCTAGAAATTTCTTGTAAAAATACTAGCCCCCATCAGTTCATAATGAGAATAGTGAAATCTTGATTCCATGGATTATGTCCCTTAGTACTATGCACAGAAGGGAGGAGCCGTATGAGATGAAAATCTCATGTACGGTTCTGGAACGGAGATTCTTTGAATAGAATGAACGGCCGTAACGGATGTCGGCTCAATCCGAAGGAAATTATGCGGAAGCTTTACAGAATTATTATGAAGCTACGCGACCAGAAATTGATCCCTATGATCGAAGTTATATACTCTATAACATAGGCCTTATACACACAAGCAACGGAGAGCATACGAAAGCTTTGGAATATTATTTTCGGGCACTAGAACGAAACCCATTCTTACCACAAGCTTTTAATAATATGGCCGTTATCTGTCATTACGTGCGACTATCTCCATTATAGAAAGAAGGAAAAAAA